AGAGGAAATATTCAAATGATTATTCATCGAATGACTATTATTGTATTTTCATTCAAATAGGAGGGCGGGAAGGCTCTATGGAAAAATGGCGGTTCAATTCGATGTTGTTTAAGGAGGAGTTAGAACACGGGTGCGGGTTAAGTAAATCACTAGAGGGTATTCGACCCGTTGGAAATACAAATGGGGGTGAAGACCCTGTTATAAATAACATGATTCATGGTTGGATTGATAGTGACAGCTCTAATAATATTGATCCTTTATTTGGTGTCAGCAACATTCGGAGTTTGATCTGTGATGACACTTTTTTAGTTAAGGATAGTAATGGTGAAAATTATTCCATATATTTGGATATTGAAAATTTTATTTTTGAGGTTGAAGACGATCGTTCTTTTTTGAGTGAATTGGGCGGTTTTTTTTCTAGTTGCCTAAATTATAGTTATCCGAATGATGGACCTAAGAGTGACAATCACTACTACAATCGTTACATGTATGATACTCAATATAGTTGGAATAATCACATTACTAGTTGCATTGAGAGTTATCTTCGTTCTGAAATCCATATTGATAGTTACATTTCAAGTGGTAGTGACAATTACAGTAAGAATTACATTTATAGTTACATTTGTAGTGAAAGCGTAAATAGTATTGACAGTGATAGTTTCATCAGTATACAAACTAGCGCAAGTGGAAGTGATCTCGATATAAGTAAAAAATACAGGAATTTGTGGGTTCAATGCGAAAATTGTTATGGATTAAATTATAAGAAATTTTTTAGGTTAAAACGGAATATTTGTGAACAATGTGGATATCATTTGAAAATGAGTAGTTCAGAAAGAATCGAACTTTTGATTGATCCAGGCACTTGGGATGCTATGGATGAGGACATGGTTTCGGTGGACCCCATTGAATTTCATTCGGAGCAGGAGCCTTATAAAGATCGTATTGATTCTTATCAAAAAAAGACAGGGTTAACTGAGGCTGTTCAAACAGGCATAGGTCAATTAAACGGTATTTCCATCGCAATTGGGATTATGGATTTTCAGTTTATGGGGGGCAGTATGGGATCCGTAGTAGGCGAGAAAATCACCCGTTTGATCGAATATGCTACTAATAGCTCTCTACCCCTTATTATAGTGTGTGCTTCGGGGGGAGCCCGCATGCAAGAAGGAAGTTTGAGCTTGATGCAAATGGCTAAAATATCTTCAGCTTTATATGATTATCAATCAAATAAAAAGTTATTCTACGTATCAATCCTTACATCTCCTACAACCGGTGGGGTGACTGCCAGTTTTGGTATGTTAGGAGATATCATTATTGCCGAACCTAATGCTTACATTGCATTTGCAGGTAAAAGAGTAATTGAACAAACATTGAATAAGACAGTACCTGATGGGTCACAAGAAGCTGAGTATTTATTCCATAAGGGCTTATTCGACCCAATCGTACCACGTAATCCTTTAAAGGGTGTTCTGAGTGAGTTATTTCAGCTTCACGGTTTCTGTCCTTTGAATCAAAATTGAATCAAGTAGATCATTTAATTCTGTTTTTTTTATTTGAAGTTTACAAGTATTTAGTTTCCATTTTATTTAGTTTATGGTAATCAAAGTGAAAATAAAAAATAATAAGCACGGAGTTTTACTTGAGGTTATAAAATACAATTGTATAACGGATCATAAGTTGTTGATAATCACTTTTCTTATTTGCTACAGATCCATTTTATTTCTACCTATATAATGCATGATTAGTAATCGGGAAGGCTCTATCAATAGGATAAAAGAGTGAATTTTTCTCCTAAATTAGGAAAAATTCATGTTATTTTATTACATTACGTATTTATTATAGATATAATTATTCTCCAAGTAAGAACCTTTTTTGGTATTTATTAGAAGATAAGTATAAGAGAACAATAATAATAAATATATATTATATAAAAGTGAATAGGTACACTTATTTAGTTCTACGTTTCTTGTACCTATTATTATATACTGATAATAGATATACTTATCATAAGATATCTTTATAACAGGTACAAAATATTAAATCGAGGTATCCATTCTATGACAACTTTCAACTTACCCTCTTTTTTTGTGCCTTTAGTGGGTCTAGTATTTCCAGCAATTGCAATGGCTTCCCTATCTCTTCATGTTCAAAAAAACAAGATTATCTAGATTCGACGGGACCAAATCTCGTTCATTTTTTTTTTTCAAGACTCGGACTTGGGTCATAATACAGATATCTATATCTATATCTATTTTAATTTATCTATCTATTTAGTGGACATAGGATACAACATGTGGATTCTTCCGAACACAAATGAAAGAGCTATTATGCGCGTGGAAACATCATGGGATGATATATGGGGATAAATAGATTATATATTCAAAAGGGGGTCCGCAGATGTATGAAATGGAAAGTAAAAATATCTCTATGTATGTAGATATCTATAGTGGGATTATATGAGGGGGATCCTTTTTTATATCTAAGCGATTCGATGAATTACTCCTAATGGTTCACATCATAATAAGAGTGCTAGTTGATAAGAGTTGCTTCAGGAACAAAAAAAGAAAGTCAAATTTTGGTTATTCTCTAAATTTCAATAAAATTAAACAACTGGATCTAGTATGAACTGGCGATCAGAACATATATGGATAGAACTTATAATGGGGTCTCGAAAAACAAGTAATTTATGTTGGGCCTGTATCCTTTTTTTAGGTTCACTGGGATTCTTATTGGTTGGAACTTCTAGTTACCTTGGTAGGAATCTGATATCCTTATTTCCTTCTCAGCAAATCCTTTTTTTCCCACAAGGGATCGTGATGTCTTTCTATGGGATCGCGGGTATGTTCATTAGCTCCTATTTGTGGTGCACAATTTCGTGGAATGTGGGTAGTGGTTATGATAGATTCGATAGAAAAAAAGGAATAGTGTGTATTTTTCGTTGGGGATTCCCTGGAAGAAATCGTCGAATCTTTCTTCGATTCCTTATGAGAGATATTCAGTCGATTAGAATAGAGGTTAAAGAAGGTATTTATTCCCGGCGTGTACTTTATATGGAAATCAGAGGCCAGGGTGCCATTCCTTTGACTCGTACTGATGAGAATTTGACTCCACGAGAAATTGAACAAAAGGCTGCGGAATTGGCCTATTTTTTGCGCGTACCAATTGAAGTATTTTGAAATGAATTGAAGAATGAATGCTTTCGCAGCATTGAGTTCTGTTTTGTTTTTTCAGGTCGCTCATTCGAGCAAAAGCAGACGCGTGTGAAACAACCAGAAAACAGAAAACAAAGCGCTTTTTCCACCAAAAGTTTTTGATGGATTGTATATGGAAATCAACTCCATTTTTTCATACTCGTAACAAGTATACTAAGTATGGATTCATCATATATATCCGAAAAACTAAGACTATATATATACTTCATATTTTTGGGGTCCAATATTTTTTAATTGATATGTTAGATATAGATGGATCATATCTTGTAATTCAATTCTGTTTTTGTTTTGTCTCGAAATTCGAAAAATATGCATTTCTTGACTTGAAGTGGCTCGTTAGGGCATTCAGCGAAAGGATACAATTGCTTCGAATGAAGACATAATAAAAAAAATATTGTTTCCAGATCTAAGGATTAGCCCTTTAATTAAATAATTAATTCAATTTAAATTAAATAAAATAAAGGGGGTCTGTGGATTCAATACCCTGTTTGTTATAGAACTCATGTTTCATGGAAATATCAGATTGGATAGAATCGAGGAATGAGGTGGTTTCATTAACAATTCACAGATTAAAAATGCCAAAAAAGAAAGCATTCAACCCCCTTCTATATCTTACATCTATAGTTTTTTTGCCCTGGTGGATTTCTTTCTCATTTAATAAAAGTATGGAATCTTTGGTTACTAATTGGTGGAATGCTGGGCAATCCGAAGTTTTTTTGAATAATATTCAAGAAAAGAACGTTCTGGAAAAATTCATAGAATTAGAAGAACTCTTCCTTTTGGACGAAATGATAAAGGAGTACCCCGATACACATATACAAAAGCTTCATATAGGAATACACAAAGAAACGATCCAATTGGTCAAAATGTACAATGAGGATCATATCCATACCATTTTACATTTTTCGACAAATATAATAAGCTTCGCTATTCTAAGTGGTTATTCTATTCTGGGTAATGAAGAACTTGGTATTATTAATTCTTGGGTTCGGAAATTTATCTATAACTTAAGCGACACAATAAAAGCTTTTTCTATTCTTTTATTAACGGATTTATGTATTGGATTCCACTCGCCTCATGGTTGGGAACTAATGATTGGTTCTGTCTACAAGGATTTTGGATTTTATCATAATAATCAAATTATATCTGGTCTTGTTTCCACCTTTCCAGTCATTCTAGATACAATTTTGAAATATTGGATCTTCCGTTATTTAAATCGTGTATCTCCGTCACTTGTAGTCATTTATCATTCAATGAATGACTAAAAATGATCTACTGATATAAATCTAATCATAATGTTTTTTTTACTTCGTACATAAACAAACCATTCAAAATGTTACTTATTTTTTAAGTTTCTACCGATCCGGGACATGACTCCTGGATCCCAGAAAAATAGCAGAATCGTGGATAGGGAACTCTACTAGCAACCTACCCAATTTATTGTAGAAATTTTCGGGATCAATGATTGGACCATGCAAAATAGAAATATCTTTTCTTGGATAAAGGAACAGATGACTCGATCCATTTTCGTATCGGTCATTATATTTATATATGTAATAACTTGGACATCTATTTCACACGCATATCCCATTTTTGCACAACAGGGTTATGAGAATCCACGAGAAGCTACTGGGCGTATTGTATGCGCCAATTGTCATTTAGCCAATAAGCCCGTGGATATTGAGGTTCCACAAGCGGTACTTCCGGATACTGTATTTGAAGCAGTTGTTAGAATTCCCTATGATATCCAACTGAAACAGGTTCTTTCTAATGGGAAACGGGGATCTT